GGGCTAAAAACCAAAGATCTAGTAAAATGGGAATCTGATAAGTTGTTTTGTAATAATTCATGAAAGCTATTATCATCTTCCCAAAATTTTACGGAGATGCGAGATCGAGAAATCTTCTGTTTCGTCGTTGGAGAAGTGGTTTGTGTTGGAATACTTTTTTCATTTTAAGGAATTGGTGAGTCGCCCAGTACCAAGGAAGAGGATTACATTGTATTCGCAAAAAGAAAGAAAACAAAGAATGAAAGAATTGGCGAATCAAGATCAAGAATGGTGATGTGCGTATTGTGGTATTAGATCGAACTACCCCCGTTCGTTCGTGACCTAACTAGAAAGATTAGGCTTTATACTAAAAGGACAGATAAGATATAGAATCTATAAGGCAAAAGTTCAGAAAAATAACTCATCTTAGAATCGAATTAAACCAAAATAACCTTTGGAGTTTTAGAGCGATCGTGTGAGACCCTTTTTCTCATTTCTTGCAAATAGTATATGAATGAACCTATTACGTTACTATAGTAATAAATTCAAATGAAAGGAAGAGTTTGCTAAGATTCCTCTTTACTCTAAAATAGAAAACAGATTCGATATAATTAAAAAACAAAAAAAATGGTCAAAATAGAAATACTTTTCTAACTTTAATTCCTTAATGATTCAAAAAGAGTTTCTGTTTTTGAAGTTACACCAGTTGTAAGTCTTCCTTTCTAAGTTGAGTTGATAATTGACCCAAGAGTTGCTCACTCAATCCCTTGATTGCAAGCACAGGATGGGTAGATATTATCGATGAGAAACACATTTTTTTTATATGTTATATGCGTGTCACTTTATTTTTTTTTAGGATTGTCTATAATATATAGATGAATCAAAAACTTTCAATTGGTAGTTTTGTTTATCTCCTCGTTTTTTGCAAAAATGAAAACTTAGGTACGTACTTTTTTCTAAATATACGTAGAAAAAGACCATATTTCATTGAGCTCCTTCATGCCGACTCTAACTAGTTATTTGGGTTTTCTACTCGCGGCTTTAACTATAACCTCAGCTTTCTATATCGGGCTGAGTCAAATACGACTTATTTGAAATTCATATTTCAATTGGGCATAACTCAGCAAAAAATCTTTCTGCGAAATTTGGTGTAAAACGACTTATGGTGTCAATTGCCACTTCTTGAGCATTGAGATTGATGGTCATTCGGATTAATATTTAGGTAGAAATATTACCTCTTTTTTTTTTCCTTTCAAACAACTTGAAATGATTGAAGTTTTTCTATTTGGAATCGTCTTAGGTCTAATTCCTATTACTTTGGCTGGATTATTTGTAACTGCATATTTACAATACAGGCGCGGCGATCAGTTGGACCTTTGATTAATTAATATAACGTTTTTTGATTGACCTCCTTTCTTTAATATCCGGGAGGTCAAATTCAAATTTCTATTCACGTTAGTGACGCTCGTTCAATCGAAGAAGAACGGACTCGCGCTCTGTAGGATTTGAACCTACGACATCGGGTTTTGGAGACCCGCGTTCTACCGAACTGAACTAAGAGCGCTTTCTTATCAAAAAAGAAACGACTGGAAAGAAAAGGGTTGGATTCTTTTTGTACGCTTAATACATCATGGATAAACTATACATAGGATTATAAGAATGAAAGATTATATATGTCCAATTTGACTCGCTTTCACCGAATCCCCCGTTACTGCTCTATCGAGCAGTTATAGGTAGGGATGACAGGATTTGAACCTGTGACATTTTGTACCCAAAACAAACGCGCTACCAAGCTGCGCTACATCCCTCCAATTTGTCTCCAGTGTCATTGTAGAGAATTCCTGTCTTCTTTTCCACATCGTTTTTCGTCTATCGATTCTCTTAATACCATTTATCTGTCCATATCGTCCTTTGAGTCTCATTTAACATATAATAGGAATTAAGATTCAGCAAAAAAATTTGATCGAGTTGAAAATATGAAAGGGACTCTGTCGAAAAATTCAATTACTATTTTGGGAGAATCCTCGAGACGAAAAGGATATTTTTATCTTATGTTTTAAGCAAAATATGTAAATCGTTACAGGATCGTTGTACATGTCAATTTGAATTAGGCATTCCGCGGACAATTAGCCTACAATGAAAAGTCGTCTTTAACTACATATGCACATAATCATATATGTATTAGCATTATTTTATTACACTAAAATGCAGGGGGTTTTCAATGCGATATCTAAAAACATATCTGTCTGTGGCACCGGTCCTAAGTGCTCTATGGTTCGCGTCTTTAGCGGGTCTATTAATAGAGATTAATCGTTTTTTCCCGGATGCGTTGACATTCCCCTTTTTTTCATTCTAGTGAGTGACGTGGAAAGGAAGAACGAAGATTAGAGCTACACTGAAATATCTGTCACGCATCAAGTCTCTCCCTCTCTTTGTCTTTTTTCTATTTTCTATTTCTCTTTTCTCATTTTTTCTCATTTTTAGAATAAGGGAGGAAAGAGAAAGAAGAAAAGTGGATTCAACGGCTGTGGGATTCGGATTCAAATTCTAATATATAGAATAAGAGAGGACTGAAAGTAGAATATAAAAGGTGGGCTTAAGGAAGAGTATTATACAAGATACTTAAACAAAATCCTGTACTGTGATTTGAAATAGCGTTTCGAAATCTTTGGGTCTTATTTGACGATATTGATTGTAGCAAAAGTTTTCATAATGTGATTTTAAGTTAGTAACTTCTATTGTTCCTTTCTTTTTCATTTCGAATCGAAAGGAAAAGCGTCGAGTAAATAAAAATAAAAAGGAGGTTCATGGCCAAGGGTAAGGATATCCGAATAACGGTTATTTTAGAATGTACTACTTGTGTTCGAAAGGGTGTTAATAAGGCATCAAAAGGCATTTCCAGATATATGACTCAAAAGAATCGGCACAATACGCCTAATCGATTGGAATTGAGAAAATTCTGTCCATATTGTTGCAAACAGACAATTCACGGGGAGATAACCAAATAGCTCAAACCGAGCACTTGCACCCGCCCGAGTAGGGTGAAAAATGCCACTCGAAATTATCTCTAAGATAATTTGAATAGAACGAAAGAAAATCCTATTGTTTTTATGTATTCTAATTCATTTTCTAGATCCAACCGAAATAGGATTTTCGGTTTAAAGAAATAAATTCAACAAACCATGGATAAATCCAAGCGACCTGTTCTTAAATCCAAGCGACCCTTTCTTAAATCCAAGCGATCTTTGCGTAGGCGTTTGCCTCCGATCCAATCGGGGGATAGAATTGAGTATAGAAACATGACTTTAATTGGTCGATTTATTAGTGAACAAGGAAAAATATTATCGAGACGCGTAAATAAATTGACCTTGAGACAACAACGATTAATGACTATTGCTATAAAACAAGCTCGTATTTTATCTTCGTTACCTTTTATTAGTAATGAGAAACAAGCTGAAAGAAACAAGTCGACCGCGAGAGCCAGAAAGAAATATAAGTCAGCCGGAAAGAAATATAAGTCAGCCGGAAAGAAATAGAAGCCAACTGTGAGATACAAAAAAATCAACTTTCTCTTTCTTCACGTGAATGAAAAGTCACACCTGAACTCAAACGCAGATGGATGCGTTGTTCAAAAATGTGACAATCCGGACCAGATTTGCTTGTGATTTCATAAGACAAAAACAAATCTCAAATCGGATTCAGAAGTCAAACGCAAAATTTTGGATTGAGCGTATTGATTTCTATTTCTTTTTTGATTGATTTTGAGTCTACTTTCCCGGAGTTCAGTCTCCGGGAAACGCCGTTTAAAGTACTCCGGCAGATTCCTTCCAATTGACTTTGTTTATGATCTCATTGGAAATTAGATAAAGACAGTTTTGATTTGCTATAGCTATTTGCGCAAGTATTTTACGATTAAGAAGCAACTGTCTCTTGTATAGATCATGGATAAATTTACTATAGTTATAATATACCCATCCGCCACGAATTACTGAATTGATTCGAGTGACCCATAAACGACGAAAATTTCTTTTTTGCCCATCCCTATCCCGATGAGACGAATCCAAAGCTCTTATGTCTTGTTGAGTCTTTAAAAAACCTCCACGAAAGCTTGATACAAATGACTGTGCTTTTCTTCTACGTCTTCGAGCTATATATCCCCGTCTAGTTCTGGTCATTGAATATGCATAAATGAAACTTTGCCGAAGAACTTATGGGTTTCCGTTCTTGCCGTTATTCTTTCCCCTTCCTAGTCTAGTAATAACCAAAAGAGTTTTTCCAATGTATAAACTCAAAATTCCAATGGCTTTGGCTACTATAACCTTCCCGACCACGATTTTTTCTTTTTTTCTAGACATTTAGGTCTTAAAAAGATAATAAGAAATATAAATTCGAAAGAAATAGTGGATTTCATCGTTTCTATGGTTACTTCTTAAACGGTGAGGTCCTCTCTATACACCGGAGCCTTTAACTTCATTTAAGTACTGCTATTGGGAACTTGTATAGTTCCCATTCTTTCTTTGGCTCTACCCATGAATTATCTAGTAACTAGGTCTTTCACAACGAGATCTACCTATACAGTAACGGTATTTAATTATGAGGGTTGGCTGGATAGCTGACCTTGTTAGTCCGTTCTTGCAAGAGGGCGCCTAATCTTTTCAATTGAACCCAAGATTTCCTCCGCTTAATGGATAAGCAGTTGTTACCAATGGAGAATTCTTAACTTGAGGTGATTGAATTTACACCAAGGTAAACCATAAATTTCATACACAATGAAAGACATATGATCCATTTTCGTTTTTTAGATAGTAAATGGAGTTCATTCTATCCTATTCACCGGTACGGATCTTTGCTACTGGAAAATTGTTCGCTTTCCTTTGTTTTAGCTCATGATCTGAACGAGTCGCACATACACCCTAGTACACGTTCCTCGCCGTTGAGGGCATCTCTTAAGAGCGGGCGATTTTGTGACATTTCTGATAGGCTGTCTTGTATTTCTAATAAGTTGTTTAATAGTTGGCATATTCAATCATATATATATAACGGTATGGTTTAGATCCATCCTAACCGGATTACTCCCAGTCAATTCGGTCGGTAGGGTTAATCTCAAATTAGGGATTTACGCGAAATACAGGCGAGTATCATTTACGCCTTTTACGCCTTTTACGCCCTTCATTCAAGCCCTAATCCCTACGGAATCAACAATTCCATAAGCTTTGGCCTCTTCTGGTGACAGAAAGACATCTCTTTCCAGGTCTTCAAAGACAACCCAGAAAGGTTTGTGTGATCTTTGTACAAAAAAGTTTGTTATCTCTTCGCGTAGTTTTAGCATCAAATTTCCGTCCATGATTACATCATCCAAGTACCCATCCGAAAAGGAACTCTTAGGTTGATGGATCATTACCCTCATATGCTGTTATGCCAAAATAAACATAGTCCATTTTCTATTGTGCAAGATGACTGGAAGATAAAAAAGAGAAAAGAATAGCAAGAAAAACAATAGAATTGAACAGCCGTACAGGCATTTGTCTAGGCAGTGCATACGGCTCTCGACTAAATTTGATCCTTACCCTCCCTGATCGGGAAATGATCAAATTACTACCCTTCCTTTCGTGAATTAAAAAGTACTACGGTAGTTCTGTTGCTTATATATTTCTATGATTAAGCAATCCCAAAGTTGCTTTTTATTTGATTAAATAAACTAAGGAAAAAAGAATTGTTTTGTTTCACTAGTTCAGAACATAAATATTGTTAAGAGAGCTAGGTTGTGAAACAAAGTTTGTGACGCTGAACTAGACTGCCGATAGATAAGAACACACCGGAAATACCTTTTAGCTCATACATACGACTCTCTCGATAAAAAATCTAATGTTTTGAAAAAACTTTTGTTTATCGAATTCAAAGTGCCATGCTATTGTTACCCTATTTCATATGGCGAAGGCATAGTCTTCTTTTTTCTTTCAAATAAAACCTCATTGGCGCTAAGCGTTAGGGAATGCTATACGTTTGGTCTGCGAGCCTCCGGCCAGGACAAAAGCTGCCATTGAAGCGGCTAATCCCAGACCGAGTGTATGTACATCTGGTAGAACAAAATTAATCGTATTATTAACAGCTAGCCCATTCATTATTCCCCCACCGGGAGAATTTATAAATAAAAATTGCTCTTGGCTACAATCGTCGATATTCAGAAAGATCATAAGACCAACAAGGTGATTCGCCGTCTCAAGACTAAGGTCCTTGAATAAAAAAAGTGCTCTTTCTCGATAAAGTCGGTCGATTAGGGTAAAATTGTATTCCCTAGGAAGCGTACAGGCGCCTTTTGGCGCATACGGTTCACAAATTTTGCAAAAATCAATGTGTATATTCCAATCCCCTTTCGGATTTCATAGCATGCTCTTCCTGACTTCTAATTTCTGTTCGATTTTTCAATAAAGATAAGTTTTGATTACTTTCCTTAGAAAAAAGAATTCATTAAACGGAGCGAATTAACTTTTCATTGATGTATTCTTTCATCGAGATTCAATCCAAATCACGATGTAATTTTCTTGTTCCAAAATGGGCCTCTTTCATCTTACTCTTTTTAGGTTGCTACTCTACTCCGGGTAAAGATCCGCCCGCTTTCGATTTGTACATATAGGACAAATACTCCCATTACCACCTCTTTTTTCTTAATTCGGACAAGTCGACAAATTATACATATTTCTGAATTGATTAAGAGAACAGTTTTTAATTACTTCTATTTCCAACTAAGATTTCTTTAGAAAGAGGAATCCCGTGATCTGGCGTATATGGTAGATATATTACCACTTGGTTTTTTTAAACGAAGTCTGGATATTGCATTTTCGTAGTCCAACCTAGTCAGCCATAAATTATTCTAATTGCGAATACTAATTTGAATCCCCTTAAAAAAAGGATCTAATTTCATTTCACGCTCCAAATTTTGGATGATCTAATTCATCTTTTTTAGGCGAAATAGAGGATCTCTTGATCGGGAAGAGAGGGGGGAAAGCCCATATGACCCAATAGATCTGACAAGTCGCACTATAAGTCAACCCAAACTGCGTCCTCTTCTTCGTCTTCAGGCATCTCATAAGGTAATTTTGGTACACCAACGGGCATTAACTTAAAAAAAAATAATGAAAAATAGAATATTTACTTTAGATATGAAAACGTACGAAGGGGTTTATTGTTTTTCGAATATTGTCCTTTATCAAAAAGGCATAAAGAAAGACAGAATGAATAAGATAAAGTCTTAGAAATAGGCTTCTATCATCATGAACAAGTATGGGCACATCCGTTCATAGAAAAGGCATCAAGCGGTCCATTGCGTATTGGTACTTATCGAGTATAGAATAAATCTGCTTCTCTTTGTTCCGACGAACGAAATTGGTACATTATTCCTAATAGAATCAAAAAAATTATAAATCCTTGCTCTGAACGACTGAGGAGAGGGAGACGTAAGATCAACAGAGTATAGTCGGATCCAATGCAATAAAGTTGCGTAGTGTCTTTTTTCTTTGATAAAGGGGTATTTTCATGGGTTTGCCTTGGTATCGTGTTCATACTATCGTATTGAATGATCCCGGCCGGTTGCTTGCTGTTCATATAATGCATACAGCTCTGGTTGCTGGTTGGGCCGGTTCGATGGCTCTATATGAATTAGCAGTTTTTGATCCTTCGGACCCCGTTCTGGATCCAATGTGGAGACAGGGTATGTTTGTGATACCCTTCATGACTCGTTTAGGAATAATCAATTCATGGGGTGGCTGGGGGATCACGGGGGGGACTATAACATCTCCGGGTATTTGGAGTTACGAAGGTGTGGCCGGAGCACATATTGTGTTTTCTGGCTTGTGCTTTTTAGCAGCTATCTGGCATTGGGTGTATTGGGATCTAGAAATATTTACTGATGAACGTACAGGAAAACCTTCGTTGGATTTGCCCAAGATCTTTGGAATTCATTTATTTCTCGCGGGGGTGGCTTGCTTTGGTTTTGGTGCATTTCATGTAACCGGCTTGTATGGTCCGGGAATATGGGTGTCCGATCCTTATGGACTCACTGGAAAAGTACAATCTGTCAATCCAGCGTGGGGCGTGGAAGGTTTTGATCCTTTTGTTCCGGGAGGAATTGCCTCTCATCATATTGCGGCTGGGACATTGGGCATATTAGCAGGCCTATTCCATCTTAGCGTCCGACCACCTCAACGTCTATACAAGGGATTGCGCATGGGTAATATTGAAACTGTCCTTTCCAGTAGTATCGCTGCTGTCTTTTTTGCAGCTTTTGTTGTTGCCGGAACTATGTGGTATGGTTCAGCAACTACCCCGATCGAATTGTTTGGACCGACTCGTTATCAATGGGATCAGGGGTACTTCCAACAAGAAATATATCGACGAATTAGCGCGGGGTTAGCCGAAAAGCAAAGTTTCTCCGAAGCTTGGTCGAAAATTCCCGAAAAATTAGCCTTTTATGATTATATCGGCAATAATCCGGCAAAAGGGGGATTATTCAGGGCGGGTTCAATGGATAATGGGGATGGGATAGCGGTTGGATGGTTAGGACATCCTATCTTTAGAGATAAAGAAGGACGTGAACTTTTTGTACGTCGTATGCCTACTTTTTTTGAAACATTTCCGGTCGTTTTGGTAGATGGAGCCGGGATAGTTCGAGCGGATGTTCCTTTTCGACGAGCAGAATCGAAGTATAGTGTCGAACAAGTCGGTGTAACTGTTGAGTTCTACGGCGGTGAACTCAATGGAGTCAGTTATAATGACCCTTCGACTGTGAAAAAATATGCTAGACGTGCTCAATTGGGTGAAATTTTTGAATTAGATCGTGCTACTTTGAAATCCGACGGGGTTTTTCGCAGTAGTCCAAGGGGTTGGTTTACTTTTGGACATGCTTCATTTGCTTTGCTCTTCTTCTTCGGACACATTTGGCATGGTGCTAGAACCCTGTTCCGAGATGTTTTTGCTGGTATTGACCCAGATTTGGATGCTCAAGTAGAATTTGGAGCATTCCAAAAACTTGGAGATCCAACTACAAGAAGACAAGTAGTCTGATACAACCTTTGATGTCTTTCGAATCTCTTTTCTTTTTCTAATTTGTTACTGATTTTGATATTGATAGGAGGTAGCAGAGAAATCTTGCTTTGACTCCATGTTTTTTGTCTCTTGCTCTTTCGTTATCCGGGCGATGGTCCTCACTAAAAAAAGAAAAAAAAATAGGTATGGAAGCTATTATTGTAAATCACGATCGAATCTATGGAAGCATTGGTTTATACATTCCTCTTAGTGTCAACTTTAGGGATCATTTTTTTCGCTATTTTTTTTAGAGAACCGCCTAACGTTCCAACGAAAAAATGAAAGTCTTTTCATTATCTCGATTTCAATTGAAGTAATGAGCCTCTCAATATTGGGATTGGGATATTGAGAGGCTCATTACTTCAACTAGTTCCCATGTTCCTCGAACGGATCTCGTAGTTGTTGAGAAGGTTGCCCAAAAGCGGTATATAAGGCGTACCCAGTAAAACTTACAAGTAAACCAGATAAAAAGACGGCGACTAGGGTTGCTGTTTCCATTATTAGAAAATTTCAAGAACACAACTGATCTATGATAAGATCGTTTATTTACAACGGAAGAGTATACAAAGTCAACAGATCTCAATGACTACAATAGGATTTATGGGTACACAAACTGTTGAAAACGATTCTAGATCGGGTCCAAAACGAACCAATGTGGGGAGTTTATTAAAACCATTGAATTCGGAATATGGTAAAGTCGCTCCGGGGTGGGGAACGACCCCTTTGATGGGTGTCGCAATGGCCCTATTTGCGGTATTTCTATCTATTATTTTGGAGATTTATAATTCTTCCGTTTTATTGGATGGAATTTCAATGAATTAGCTCTATAAGAACTTCAACCCAGTTTTTTAATACCAAATGAATCCTTTCGCGCTTGGATTGTAAGGCAGTTCTCTTTTGGGAGTTCGATCGTGGAATTTCTTTCTGTCTTTCTGGAATATGAGTGTGTGACTTGTTATAATTGATCCTATTGATTGGACAGAGAATGGGTCTGTCATCTTCAGAGAGCCGGTTCTACTTCGTCGGATATTTATTCGAGTATCTGGAACACGGAATATATTAACCCAATTCCGAACTATTTAAACTATGATTCATACTTAATATTCAGACCTCGCGGCCAGACCCCAAAAAGTTTTTTCAAAGAATTCGAAATCGAAAGTATTTGATTCTTTCAAACACCTATTTATGCTTATTTTGACTTAAAGGCAAAGGTTTCTTTGGATTTTTCTTCATTTTATCTATTCGTGAAATAAATGATGATCCAATCATTCTTACTCAGGGAATCTTTAGGCTTAGCTTCGTCTTATTATTAAATCATCGTGGTTCTAGTATGAATCTGCGGTTTTAATCGATTCATAGGGTCTTAACAAGAGAATTCCTATTAATAATCAAGAATAAAGCAAACAAATCATAAAAAAAGCCCACATTTCATACAAAAAATAGGGAAGAGAGCGTTCAAGAGGCCCGTAAGGATGAAGATAAAGGCAACTGAGCCAACTTGAGAATTTGGTATTAGCATCACAAAGAAGAGCTTTTGGATTGTTCTTCCTTCCTATCTTCAAAGAAGATTGAATCGGAAATGAAAAAGTTTCCAACTTTCGATTTCATCTCCGCGACAACCGGTTTTTAGGTGTTTTTGCTTGAGCTGTATGAGATGAAAGTCTCATATACAGTTCTTTGAGGGGGAATCACGCCTATCTCAATAAAGTCTATGATTGGTTTGAAGAACGTCTCGAGATTCAGGCGATTGCGGATGATATAACTAGTAAATATGTTCCTCCTCATGTCAACATATTTTATTGTCTAGGAGGAATTACACTTACTTGTTTTTTAGTACAAGTGGCGACAGGGTTTGCTATGACTTTTTACTATCGTCCGACCGTTACGGACGCTTTTGCTTCGGTTCAATACATAATGACTGAAGCTAATTTTGGTTGGTTAATCCGATCCGTTCATCGCTGGTCGGCCAGTATGATGGTCCTAATGATGATTCTGCATGTATTTCGTGTGTATCTCACCGGTGGATTTAAAAAACCCCGCGAATTAACTTGGGTTACCGGTGTGGTTTTGGCTGTATTGACCGCATCTTTTGGCGTAACCGGTTATTCTTTACCTCGGGACCAAATTGGTTATTGGGCGGTCAAAATTGTAACAGGTGTCCCTGAAGCTATTCCTGGAATAGGATCACCTTTGGTAGAATTATTGCGCGGAAGTGCTAGTGTGGGACAATCTACTTTGACGCGTTTTTATAGTTTACACACTTTTGTATTGCCGCTTCTTACGGCCGTATTTATGTTAATGCACTTCCCAATGATACGTAAACAAGGTATTTCTGGTCCTTTATAGAAAAGAGAGATCTTCTAGATAGTTGTAATTCATCATGTCGTGAAGAGGGAAGGAACAATAGTCTTTCATTGCTAGAATACAAGTCTATTGAAACTAATAAGACATGTATTTGGATATTTCCCTTGCACTCCACACTATTATTTTTTGACAGGAAGAGTTGAAGGGAATTTTCCGAAGAGAAAATGGATTATGGGAGTGTGTGACTTGAGCTATTGATTGGTCTGTGCAGATATGTGCCTTTATCTATCTGCCGCATTGGAATTCACAACCAAATGTGTCTTTGTTCCAACCACCATATAAGTCGGCTACAGAAACTAGGCTGGTTCGCTTGACGATAATCTTTTCTATGATCAGATCCGAATCATGTAGTACATGAAAAGGCTTCGTAAGATCTAGTTCACTTAATGTAAAATTTAATAGTATGGAAATGCACGCATTTTATCTGCATTGACACGATCGATGATATGATACTATCGGAGTGAAACAAAGGGTCTAAAGAAGAAGAGAGGCTGGGCTATCTTAGTAACAAGGAAATCCTTTGGGTGTGTTTGTAATTGGGTCAAGATCTCTAAATAGTTTGGGACTCAAAATGGATCCTAAGGTTTGAGACGACCCAGAAAGCAATTGATCCTATTACGATCGACTTTGTAAGCCTACTTGGGTATTGAGTATTTCCTTATAAGAACTGAAGTCTTTGCGCTGGTTAGTTTCAAAAGAATACAGTCAAAAAATGTTTTTCTTACGTAAAACCAGTCCTCGATCGTACATAGATGTTCTAGATAACATAGAGATTTTAGATAGATTCGATGGGTTCTTTTGATTTGTACTCGAGCCGGATGATGAAAAATTATCATGTCCGGCTCCTTCGGGGGATGGATTTCTAATGATTCACCTATCCCAATAACAAAAAAACCTGACTTGAATGATCCTGTATTAAGAGCGAAATTGGCTAAAGGTATGGGTCATAATTATTACGGAGAGCCCGCATGGCCTAATGATCTTTTATATATTTTTCCGGTAGTTATTCTCGGTACTATTGCATGTAACGTAGGACTCGCGGTTCTCGAACCCTCAATGATTGGTGAACCGGCAGA